TATTAAAAGAAAATTTCTATTTTCTATTCAATTCAAAATTGAAATATGAGAATTTTCTGAGAATTACTTATAGGCAACATATATAAATAAAATAATAAATATCCGTGTAACAATTTCTGCTCTGGGGTTTACATAGACTCATAATTGTTGTTATAATTGAAATTGAGAAGGATACTGATGTATCAATTTGTATTTTCTCATGTCATTAGGAAAAGAAAATCCAATTTGGAGATTCAAATCGTTCATGAATTCGCAGTCAGCAGTCAATAGTTAATGGTTCAAATTTGTCATAAATTTTGACTTTTGCGAATGAAAATCCACATTTGATTTTTCAATAGAAAGTGAGAGAAGTTGGCTATTTTGAGATACTAGACAGGGGTGGATCCAATCCAATCAAAAAAAGGGGGAAGGATTTCTTTTAGGATTAGTAAAGAAAAGGATTAAGTTAAGAAAAACGGAACTCAAGATGCAAATCCAATAAAAGGAAGTTCTGTACTACGAGAAAAATTTCATATATTTTCTATCATTTTGGCGGCATGGCCGAGTGGTAAGGCGGGGGACTGCAAATCCTTTTTCCCCAGTTCAAATCCGGGTGTCGCCTGATCAACAAAACAAAAGACTCGAAATATCTTCTTCTGTTCTGCTGATATAACTCGCCGAAGTATTTCCCAGCAGAAGCAGACTGTTGTGATATTTGTTTGATTCGAAGCATCTGGCTGGGGGTTTTTGAAAAGATTGTAAATCCTCGCATCTAGGATTCAAGGAAATATTCTAATGGTAGGCGAGTTATCAAGACTTCGCGATTCCCTTCTACTACTAATCGTTGTACTACTAATGTAGTGCCTAATGGCTGGACCTTGAATTAGATTGGAGAGCCTGATAGGAAATATAATTCAATTACAAGAGTGGTGGGGGGGGGCAGAAGATACTTTATATACGACGGATTCCCAAGAACTTCTGAGTCCCCCGGTATCCAATCAATATTCGATTGGTATTCGATTGGATGGATAATTCACTTTGAATTTAAATTCTAGTAAAGTAAAGGGCAAAAGCAAAAAGAGAAAAAATTGCTTTTTAGCAACCCCTAATCAAGAATATACTTATATCCTCTCCCCACCCTTTCACAGAGAAAATGGGGAAGGGGTACGAATTAGATCAAATGGGATTTTAGATAAGGATTATCCGCTTTTGACTTATGAGGATCAACAAAAAAATAGGACTTATTAGTCCTACGTGTTCCATTAGGAACATTCCCTCGAGATGTTACTACGTATTTTGCTTATGTTTCATCTTTCCTGATTGGAAATCATATAGGAATTTTTTTATAAAATGAGTGGATTTAGTGAATTGGTTTATCAATAGTGTTCGATCAGAATCCCCTTTTGACTCTGCGCCCCTGATTCCACTATACTATTATTAGTGAGGAATGATGGAATAATTCCTTCATAGTTATAGAAATAAGGGGACATAATTCACATGGATATAGTAAGTCTCGCTTGGGCTGCTTTAATGGTAGTCTTTACATTTTCCCTTTCACTCGTAGTGTGGGGAAGAAGTGGACTCTAGGGGTATTACTAATTGAGTTGGGGAATCAAAATCAAACTGTATCAATTGTTTTCTAGATCGTTCTGCAACGCGTTTTGAACTATTTCAAATGAAAATCAAAAGATCTTCATTTCGAATTCCATTGGATTCGAATGAAGTAATGTATTATAAGAATCATACTCTTTCAATTAACAATTAAAGAGATATTTCGCTGATTCCTATCTTTGTATTTCGAAAGGGATCCAAATGATAGGAAATTTAGTCCAATCCAATTTTTCCTAAATTTTATATTTCAATCAACGAGCTCTTACCAGGCTTATAGATGGATACTAAGGAAGACCAGACCTTTTTATTATTATTATTTTATTTGTTTCCCTCTTTACTGTTCAAAGAAGAAGTCGTTTTGTTAAGTGTATACGCACTTTCTATGAGAAATGATAGAAACATAGCGGTTGTCTAACGAGATAATATAGATAAAAGGATCTTCCCTCAGGCGAGTCGCATATCGCACATTTACCGATTGTTTTCTAATTTTAGAAATTTGATTTATGCTTTATCGACTCACATTTCATATCATGGTTCAGGCGTTAAAAATCGGAGAGGTTTACTCTTCCTTTTCGAACTCCGAGAAGTGCCCATGAAACTCCTGTTGATGGTTCAATCAATTACTTCTTCGGAATGCTTGCTAATGATTAATTTTATTAATATATGTAATATATGCCCCTATCGTTTTTCCTTGATTGATTTATTTCTTTTGATAGATACCGAGATTCATATTGAAAATAAGAAAAAATCTAGTAATTAGAACCATAAGACATAAGAGTAAAGCGATTATTTCAGATGGATCGAAACAAATACAAATAGGTGTAGCAAATAAATAGAATTGGGTGCTATGTCAATTCCATATATGGAATTGATATCCACATACACATATATAATATTGTATATTAATCTATATTAAGCCTCTACCTTTATTCTAGAGTACAACTTTATACACTACAATAATACTAATAGATCATATGGTCGAAAGATTCATCTATTTCTTTCTACCATACGATCTATCTATTAGAATACTGCCGATTATAGTCCGCTTATTTCATTTAAGACGCGAAAATTGGAATCCTTTTCATTTTATTTCGTCAATTTTTGATAAGAACCCAGAAGTCAAGTTTAATTCAAATTTCAAATTAATGATTAATTAATCATTTTGACTGACTGTTTTTACGTAAATGATAAGTAGAAAGGCGGTAGGAACTAGAATGAATAGTGCAGTAGCAATAAATGCAAGAATATTTACTTCCATAATCTAATCTTTTTTTTACTTCGCAATAACTCGGGATTTAATCCCATAGAGATGATAAACCTTTCACCTGTAAATTCAATGAATGAATTCCCTCTCAATCTCGCTGGTTTTGAATCGGATAAATAGCATGAATAACAATATCTGAGCTATCAAATAAATTCGTCGTCGAAAATGGAATAGTATAACATAGGAAGTTCTTTTATCCATACCGAATCCCAGCTTGGATTCCGGACCCAATCCAAAATTCCTTTATTTATCATCCGTTTCCGTTCTTTTTTTTTTTTCTTATAATCTACTCTACGTACAATCATCTGATGAAGTATCATCAGATTGCCCTTCCACTTCCATTAGTAACATAGTTACAAACCGAAACAAGAAAGAAACCTATTATTCATTCCCTTGCTAAGAGGACTGGGATCTTTGATTGATCTGTCTTTTACCCCCTTCCGTAGATTAGTAGCGCTGGGAATATATATCAAAAGCTCAGTCTGCAATTTGAATGCAATCTATTTTGAAATTAGTAATTGAGGTTATACAAAACCGGAGCCAGAAAGAGAAATTGTTTAATCTTGAAAAGTCTTCTAATTCTCTTAGGGGAATTTTGTTAAATTCATTTTTTATTGTGAATTCCATTTGTGTATGTGTGCCCCCCCCCAAAAAAAACATATAGTATTCTATTCCGTGGATCGGGAACAATCGAAAAAACGGATCCAGTATTTCTTGGAATGTTTACCATAATGCTACCAATAATTGTACTAACCCGCCCACATATGTTTTTCTCCTACCACAAAGAAAAGAAAAAAGACCCTTTTTGTTTTGGGAATGAAATTCTGCCCCCGGCCCCCTTTCGAATTGATTGATGTATTTAGTGGATCCGTCGGGACTGACGGGGCTCGAACCCGCAGCTTCCGCCTTGACAGGGCGGTGCTCTGACCAATTGAACTACAATCCCAGGGAAATAAGGGATCTAGCAGAAATTTGGATTCTTTATCTCCGTATCGAGTATTTTTGAAGGACAAGGGGGTTATACGTGGTAGATTGGCGAATTATTGGGCCGAGCTGGATTTGAACCAGCGTAGACATATTGCCAACGAATTTACAGTCCGTCCCCATTAACCGCTCGGGCATCGACCCAGGAAGAATCACTTGTAGGCTTATTGGTAATTCGTGATCAACTTCCTTTCGTAGTACCCTACCCCCAGGGGAAGTCGAATCCCCGCTGCCTCCTTGAAAGAGAGATGTCCTGAACCACTAGACGATGGGGGCCTACTTGCCATCATACTATGATCATAGTATCAACAGTTTTTTGAAATTGTCAATATAATGGAATGGTATGATTAGATACGAGGAATCTTTCCGCTTTTCCTAATTGCAGAGAACTTTTTGATTCGTCATTCATATTTATGAATCATTCATTAGAATGGCCATTCTCCACTCTATATATAAATATAGTATCGAAATCTATATTATTTAGTGTAATATAAAAATTCAAAAAAGTGTAAATAATACAAAGTATAGGGTTTTTCGGGGAGTCATTGGTCCAAAAAAAGAGGGGTTAAGTTCTATTTCTTTCGCTTTCATTCTTCCATTCATTGATTCATTCATTGTTAAGATGAGATAAGAATATCTCACAATAAAAGAGGAAATTAACAAACGATAAATTTAGATGGAAGTGGAAGGGCAATAAGCGTGATGCAGAAATTCTACCCGTCTTGTCCCCTGAACTAAATTCAAACAATTTTCGATAATTTCTTCATCACAGGATTCGATGAAATACCTTGAAATTTATGTCGAATTGGTAGGTGTACATGTAAGTGGAACTTTATTCTGATGGGAATCAATTCATTCAATGAAAGAAAAGTAATTGGGTTCGGTCTTGAAACAATTCATTACATTTTACCCTAGACTTGCTAGGTAAATCCATTTTATTATTCAATAATAAGCCACTAGCGACTATGAGTCTACTGTATGTACTTATGTATATATACTTAATATATATAATATTATATGTACATATAGATTGTATATATAGATATTTTATCCACACAGTGACCCATTCAGGAATTCAATCAAATAAGCCCTTTTAACTCAGCGGTAGAGTAACGCCATGGTAAGGCGTAAGTCATCGGTTCAAATCCGATAAGGGGCTTCG